GTCATGATGTATTGAACAGAGGAAAAAGCCTCTGTAACGGTTGGACGATAGTAAAAAGTCATAGCAAAACCCGTAGCTACTTGTACTAGAAAACAAGTAAGTGTGATCCCCCCTAAACAATAAAATATGTTGACATGAGGAGGAACATATTTACTAGTTATATCATCTGCAATCGCCTGAATCTCAAGACGTTCCTCAAACCAATCATATACTTTATTGAGATAGGTAACCCAATGGAACTCCCCCTCTGAGAACCGTATATGAGAATTTCATCTCGTACGGCTCAAGCGGAAACACACAAATACTGATTTCAACGGATATATAATAGAAAATGAAAAACTTCATTAACCACTTGATTCGATTTGCCTCGAAGATACGAAGTAACAAAAATCCGGAATCTCTTCTTTGTGATGATAATGCCAAAAAATATCAAGTTGGCTCATCTGTCTTTCTTTATGTTGATCGTTACAGGCCTCTTGAATCTTCTCTTCCCTATTTTTTATTTGTTATTTGATTTATTGTTTTTTTTTTTTTTTTTTTGCGTACTGCGGATTTACTCTTGTTTTACTATTGATAGGAATTCTCTTGTTGAGACCCTATGAATCAATTGAAACCTCAGATTCATACTAGAACCACGATGATTTAGCCTCAAGCTAAACTCAAAGGTTCTCTGAGTAAGAACCTTTGATGATCACTTATTGAATGAATGGATGTAATGACTCAACAAAATCTAGAGAAAGAGTTATCCTTCGGTCAAAATAAATCTGAAGGAATAAAATTCGTTTGATTTAGGAAATACCTATTTGAATTTTTTTTGAGTCCGGTTGCGAGGTCTGAATAAATAGTAGGTATGAATCATAGTTCAAATATTTCTTTTCTTGATCTATTCTATATATTCCGTGCTCCAGATACTAGAATAAATATCCGACGAGGTAGAATCATCTTGATAGAGATAACAGGTCCATTCTATGTATTATCAATAGGATCAATTATAACAAGTCACACACTCATATTCCGGAAATACCGAAACAAATAAATTCCACGGTCGAACTACCAGAATAGAATGGTCTAGAAATCCAAGTCTAAAGTAATTTTTTCTTTGATTGAAAGACTAGGACTTCATAGTTCTTATAAACCTAACTCATTGAAATTCCATCCAGTAAAACGGAAGAATTATAAATTTCCAAAATAATAGATAGGAATATCGCAAATAGAGCCATTGCGACCCCCATAAGTGGTGTAGTCCCCCATCCCGGAGCTACTTTACCATATTCCGAATTCAATGGTTTCAATAAATCCCCTACAGTAGTTCGTCTTGGCCCAGATCTAGAACTATCCTCAACGGTTTGTGTAGCCATAAATCCTATTTAATGATTGGTTGAGATCTGTTGACTTTGTATACTATTCCGTTGTAGTTGTAAATAAACGATCTTATCGTAGATCCATTGTGATCTTGAAATTATCTAAAAATGGAAACAGCAACCCTAGTCGCCATCTCCATATCCGGTTTACTTGTAAGCTTTACTGGGTACGCCTTATATACCGCTTTTGGGCAACCCTCTCAACAACTAAGAGATCCATTCGAAGAACACGGGGACTAGTTGAAGTAATGAGCCTCCCAATATGGGAGGCTCATTACTTCAATTAAATTATTTCGAAAGGTTATTTCATTTTTTTAGTCGGAACCTTAGGTGGTTCTCGAAAAAAGATAGCGAAAAAAATTATCCCTAAAGTCGAGACTAAAAGGAATGTATAAACCAATGCTTCCATGGATTCGATCGTGGTTTACAATTATAGCTTCCACACCTATTCATTTGGGATCATTTATCATATCATATAAAGAAAGAAAAAAAGTCAAAGAAAAGATGGTGATTCAAGTCAAGATTTCTCTGATACCCAATGTCAAATAAAAAAAAATAGAGGCGAAAGATACCACAACAATGTCGTATCAGACTACTTGTCTCCTTGTAGTTGGATCTCCAAGTTTTTGGAATGCTCCAAATTCCACTTGAGCATCCAAATCTGGATCAATACCAGCAAAAACATCTCTGAACAAGGTTCTAGCGCCATGCCAAATGTGTCCGAAAAAGAAGAGCAAAGCAAACGTAGCATGCCCAAAAGTGAACCAACCCCTTGGACTGCTACGAAAAACACCATCGGATTTCAAAGTAGCCCGATCTAATTCAAAAATTTCACCTAATTGGGCACGTCTAGCATATTTTTTCACAGTAGCAGGATCAGAATAACTTACTCCATTAAGTTCGCCACCATAGAACTCAACAGTAACACCTACTTGTTCAACACTATACTTTGATTCTGCCCTTCTAAAAGGAACATCAGCTCTCACAATTCCGTCTTCATCTACCAAAACTACCGGAAATGTTTCAAAAAAAGTAGGCATACGACGTACAAAAAGCTCGCGCCCTTCTTTATCTCTAAAGACGGGGTGTCCTAACCATCCAACAGCAATTCCATCCCCATTGTCCATTGAGCCTGCTCTGAATAATCCCCCCTTTGCCGGATTATTACCAATATAATCATAAAAAGCTAATTTTTCGGGAATTTTAGACCAAGCTTCCGATAAACTAAGATTTTCGGCTAGCCCGGCACTAACTCTTCGATATATTTCTTGCTGAAAGTATCCCTGATCCCACTGATAACGAGTAGGACCAAATAATTCGATTGGGGTAGTTGCTGAACCATACCACATAGTTCCAGCAACAACAAAAGCTGCAAAAAAAACAGCAGCGATACTACTGGAAAGTACAGTTTCAATATTGCCCATACGTAATCCTTTGTATAGACGTTGAGGCGGACGAACACTAAGATGGAATAGGCCTGCTAATATGCCCAATGTACCCGCTGCAATATGATGAGAGGCTATTCCTCCCGGAACAAAAGGATCAAAACCTTCCGCGCCCCACGCTGGATTTACAGATTGTACTTTTCCAGTTAGTCCATAAGGATCGGACACCCATATTCCAGGACCATACAAACCTGTTACATGAAATGCGCCAAAGCCAAAGCAAGCTACCCCTGAGAGAAATAAATGAATTCCAAAGATCTTGGGCAAATCCAAAGAAGGTTTTCCCGTACGTTCATCACAGAATATTTCTAGGTCCCAATATACCCAATGCCAGATAGCTGCCAAGAAGCACAAACCGGAAAACACTATGTGTGCCCCTGCCACACCTTCATAACTCCAAATACCCGGATTTGTTATAGTTCCTCCTGAAATACTCCAACCGCCCCACGAATTGGTTATTCCTAAACGAGTCATGAAGGGTATAACGAACATACCTTGTCTCCACATCGGATCAAGAACGGGATCAGAGGGATCAAAAACCGCTAATTCATATAAAGCCATCGAACCAGCCCAACCAGAAACTAGAGCTGTATGCATTATATGAACAGAAAGCAATCGACCGGGATCATTCAATACGACAGTATGAACACGATACCAAGGTAAACCCATGGAAATACCTCTTTATCAAAGAAAAATAGACACTATGCCACTTTATTTTATCGCATTGGAAAAGACTATATATACTAACCATGTACCTAACCTTTTCAGTAGATTCCGTATCAGAAAGGATTAATATTTATTCCATTCCATTGAAAATAACGTGAAAATAACGGAACAATTTTGTTCGTAAGAACAAAGAGAAGCAGATCTATTCTATACCCGATAAGTACCAATACGCAATGGGAGGATTGGTCCCATTTTTGGGGAACGAATGGATAGATACTTGTTTATCATTCGAACGATCGATTTCTTCGTTCAAATTTTTTCTTTATTCATTCTGTCTTACTCTATAAACTTTCCAATCTATGTATCAAATAGAATAAAGAGAAAAAAGGGATGAAGACAATAAACCATTGATTGTTACGTTTCCATATTAAAGTGAAGTATAGTACTAAATTTTTTTCTTTAATTTAATGCCCATTGGTGTTCCAAAAGTACCTTTTCGGAGTCCTGGAGAGGAAGATGCGGTTTGGGTTGACGTATAGTGCGACTTGTCAGACATATTGGGTCATATGGGATTTACCCGTTCTCTCCCCTGATCGAGATATCCTCTGTTTCGCCCAAGAGATATTGTATTGAGTGAGGCATCAATCAATCATTCGGAGCGTGAAGTGCAATTAGATCAATTTATTTTATATTGGGGATCAATATTATCAATTTAGAAGAATTTATGGTTTACTTGGACTGATAAAATAAAGTATCCAGGCTCCGTTCAGAAAATACCAAATCGATAACAAATTGTTAATATAATATATGTATGATTACCACTTGTATCATAAATGATTCTTATACCTACTATTACTTTATACCTACTATTACTATAGTAGTGATAGTAGTGATCCCAAATTGCCGACCAACGGAATAGTATGATGAATACATCAAATAGTTTTGGGAAAGCAAGACACAAAATTAACAAAAAAAAAGAAGTCATAACAAAAAAATGGTACTGAGACCATTTGTCCTATATGTGCAAATAGAATTCGGACAGATCTTTTCCCGGGGTAGACCATGAACCTAAAAGAATTGAAAGGACCCATTCAGGAACAAGACAATGACATCGTGATTTTAATATCGATGAAACAATACATCAATGATAGGTTAGTTTAATAAGTTCAGTAATCTCTTTTTTTTTTTTTAGAGGGAAGGGAGCCTAAACTCATCTCGTTTTTTTTAATAGAAGACCTTTCATTAAGAAAACCTGTTACATAAAAAAAAGAAATAAAGCTGGAATCGACACATTGATTCTTTTTTTTCTTTTTCACAATTTTTTTTGAACCGTATGTATCCAAAGGTGCACGTACGGTTCCTAAGGGATGCAATTTTGTCCTAATCAACCGACTTTATCGAGAAAGATTACTTTTTTTAGGCCAAGAGGTTGATAGCGAGATCTCGAATCAACTTGTTGGTCTCATGGTATATCTCAGTATAGAAGATGGTACTAGGGATCTTTATTTGTTTATAAACTCTCCCGGCGGATGGGTAATACCAGGAATAGCCATTTATGATACTATGCAATTTGTGTCACCTGATGTGCATACGATATGCATGGGATTAGCCGCGTCAATGGGATCTTTTATTCTGGTCGGAGGAGAAATTACCAAACGTCTAGCATTCCCTCACGCTTGGCGCCAATGAGTTTTTATTTGATTGAAAAAAAAAGAAGACTATGCCTTCGCCACATTGATTATAAAAGAAAATTATAAGTAATAATAGCATGGCACTTCGGGTTCGATATGAACAAACCATTATTGTTTTTTCATAACATGAGATTTTGTATCGAGATAGTAGTATGAAATAAAGGTTATTTCCGATTTGATCTTATGTGTCGGGAGTACATTTCAGCGTCACAAACCATTTTTCTTCCACACCAGAAGTCTCTTTCTGATACTTATGCTATGAAAGAAAGAGTACAAAAATGAAAAAAAAAAAGATCATTTTTGACTTATTTGATCGTATCAAAAAGAAACTTTGGGATTGCTAAATCACAGACGAGATAAATATATAAAGTAACAGAACCATCATAGTATTCTTTTTTACTTCTATGAAAGGAAGGGTGGTAAATGGATCATTCAACGATCTGGATTAGATGGATTCTATTTCTTTCTTCGATAGAATAGAAGAGAAGAAAGGGTCAATTCCATTGCAGAGCCGTATGCAATGAACAAAAGATGCCTGTACGGTTATTCAATTCTATTTGATTTTTTTTTTTTCTTGTTATTTTTTTATCCCCTACTTTAGTTTAGCCCAATCATGCGAGATAGAAGAACCGTTCATGATGTTATATCAATATCATCAGGGTTATGATTCACCAACCTGCTAGTTCTTTTTATGAGGCACAAGCAGGGGAATTTATCCTGGAAGCGGAAGAACTACTGAAACTTCGCGAAACCCTAACAAAGGTTTATGTACAAAGAACGGGCAACCCTTTATGGGTTGTATCCGAGGATATGGAAAGGGATGTTTTTATGTCAGCAACAGAAGCCCAAGCTCATGGCATTGTTGATCTTGTAGCGGTCGAAAATGAAAATACTGGGGATTTCGTATAAATCTATTTTATTTCAAACCATAATTCCAATTTTCTGTGATTTGATATTGAATAGAAATAATTCATGATGATCAATCATCAGGTTAAGATCGATCTAAACCAACCCATTTTATTCTATATATACATATATATACATACGACATGCCAACTATTAAACAACTTATTAGAAACACAAGACAGCCAATAAGAAATGTTACAAAATCTCCCGCTCTTAGAGGATGTCCTCAGCGTCGAGGAACATGTACTAGGGTGTATGTGCGACTCGTTCAGATCATAAGTTCGAACAAATGAGACAATTTTTTCAGTATCAATGACCGGTACCAATGAATAGGATAGATAGAGAAGATCTATCATATACCCATATTGTATATGGAATTTATGGTTTCCATTGGTGCAAATCCAATCATCTAGATTTGAAATAAGAAGCAATTCCCCATTGGTAGCAAATGGTTATCCATTAAGCGGAGGAAATGGTATCATAAGAAGCAAAAAGGTTATGCTCCTTTTCTTGAAAGAACGGACTAACAGGGTCAGCTACCTAGCCAACTTTCATAATTAAATGCCGTCACTGTATGGATAACTCTTTTTGTGAAAAGAGCTATTACTGTAGATAGGTAGAGCCAAAGAGTGTGAACTATACAAGTTAACAATAACATTTGATTAAATGAAAGAAGAGGCTCCGGTGTATAGAGAGGACCTCACCGTTTAAGAGGTAACCATAGAAACGATGGAACCCACTATTTTTTTTTTTATTTAGTATCGTTCTAATTTCTTATTTCCAGTGAAATAACTGGAAGGAATAGAATACAAAATCGTGGTTGGGAAGGTCATAGTAGCAAAAGCCATTGGAATTGATATTTTATATATCGGAATAATCCGTTTTGTTATTAATCGACCGGGGAAGGGGAAAAGGATGACTGAAAGAAGAGAAATCAATTAGTTATTCATTAAGCTTTAATCTGATTCAATGACCAGAGTTAAACGAGGATATACAGCTCGGAGACGTCGAACAAAAATTCGTTTATTTGCATCAACCTTTAGAGGGGCTCATTCAAGACTTACTCGAACGATTACTCAACAGAAAATGAGAGCTTTGGTTTCCTCTCATCGAGATAGAGGCAGACAAAAGAGGGATTTTCGTCGTTTGTGGATCACTCGGATAAACGCAGTAACTCGTGAGAATAAGGTATTCTATAGTTATAGTATATTAATACACAATCTGTACAAGAAGCAATTGCTTCTTAATCGTAAAATACTTGCGCAAATAGCTATATCAAATAAGAATTGTCTTTACATGATTTCCAATAAAATTATCAAATAAAGGAGATTCAAAAGTAATATACAGGAATGATTGAAAGGGAATTCCCCGGAGAATGAACTCCGGGAAGATATAGAATAAAAATAAATTAAGATAAGTAGTAGAAATGAACGAACATGTTTCAATAAAAAAAAATATTTCTTCTTCTCCCCCATTTTTGTTTCTTATATTATAACACAAGAATCAAATCAGGATTCTAGGCCTTTTCGAACAAAACATCAATCTGAGCTTGAGTTCCAATTGGATTTTTGAGTCAATTGAGGAGTATGCCTATTTATTTCTGGTTCTAGGACCAGTAGTTCTTGGGATCGACTCAGCTCTCTCAAATTGTTTCTCATTATTAAGAAAAGGTAACAAAGATAAAATACGAGCTTGTTTTATAGCAATAGTAATTAATCGTTGTTGTTTCAAGGTCAATCTATTCACTCGTCTAGATAATATTTTTCCTTGTTCACTAATAAATCGACTAATTAAACTCATGTTTCTATAATCGATTCGATCCCCCGATCCAATTGGGGGCAAACGCCTACGAAAAGATCGCTTGTATTTACGAAAAGGTTGCTTGGATTTATCCATGGTTTATTCCTTATCTCTAAAGTTCTATTTATTTATTCATTTCGGATCCAACCGAAATAGGCTTTGATTCATATATTATTTCATTCATATACTATATATCTATACACATGAAAGAATATCTACATAAAATCGGGTTTGATTTGTATATATTATGTATATTATATATGTTAAGTTCTTACTCTTCCTGTCCTGTTCTTTGGAAAGATCGAACACATGATGTTCCCTTCGATCTATTTCTTGATTTCCCCATGAATCGTATGCTTATGACAATAGCGACAAAATTTTTGCAATTCTAATCGACTGGGTGTATTGTGGCGATTCTTTTGAGTAATATATCTAGAAATGCCCCGCGATTCCTTATTGACACTATTTCGGACACAACTGGTACATTCCAAAATAACTCTGACTCTGACATCTTTACCCTTGGCCATGAACCTCCTTTAGATTTTGTATCGACTTAACTTAAGTCTTATATTTTCGATCCGAACCGAAGAAGAAGAAAAAAATCAATAGAAGTTACTAGTTAGAAATTCCATTTCTAAGCATTTCGTTGTAATTCTTCTTATTATCTTATCTAATTAATTTATTATCTAATTAATAGAATATGTATTAATATAGTATATATTAAGTTAAGTAATACAAAATAGAATAATAATTAAGTAATACAATTTCTTTCTAACTATCAATTATTTCTATCCTAAATCCCAATATTTCATTTAAGTATCTTTTTTCTATGCTATGATTTCGTAGAGCCCACCCTAGACTGGATACACATTTGAATTTTATTTCTGTTTTCCCAAATTTGATCTTGGATCTACCGGATTTTTTATGAGGTTCAATACACTTTTTCCTTCTCTTTCCTTACTATTCTAAAGAATTGAAAGGGAGAGGCGAGGTTTTAGTTACGTCATGTGGAATTATATTTCTTCATTTCTTCGCATATCAATAACTAGAATTAAAAAAAGGGGAATGACAGGGCATCTGGGAATAAACGATTAATTTCTATCAATAGACCCGCTAAAGACCCAAACCATAGAGTAGTTAACACAGGTGCCACGGAGAGATATGTTTTTAGATCTCGCATTTAAAATCCTCCTTCTTTATTGTAATACATATATTGTCAGATGCTGTAGTTCAAGATCATTTTTATTTATTTTTACGCGGATTTCCTAACAAAAATGGATATGTACAATGAACCAATAGATGAGATTTTCCTGTCACTAAAAAAGAAAAAGATGACCCCTTCTTCCTGAGCATTACGGATAAATATTCATTCTTTTTTATATGTTAGGTTGGGTTTCAGATGTATATAATTCTTTTATTATATGAAACCAAAAACAAGAAATGACAAGAAAGTTCTATATAGATAGAGGAGAAAATAAAGATGTGGAAAACAAGACAGGTATTTTGTACAATGACACTGTACAACAATTTTTAAAAGGGATGTAGCGCAGCTTGGTAGCGCGTTTGTTTTGGGTACAAAATGTCACGGGTTCAAATCCTGTCATCCCTACCTATTACTTCTCCTATGGGCAGTAACGAGAGATTAATTGAGATCGACGGGGCATAATCTTTCATTTTTGGATACTATATTTATGCGAGATGTGTTAGAAGTTAAGTGGAAAAAAAAAATTCTTTGAAAGCGCTCTTAGTTCAGTTCGGTAGAACGCGGGTCTCCAAAACCCGATGTCGTAGGTTCAAATCCTACAGAGCGTGATTCCGTCTATCTTATGTATGTCGAATCACAATAAAATAACTTAACAAAACAAAGTTGAATTGCAACTGGAATTTGACCTCCTCCCTGTAGGAGGTCAATCAAAAAAAGAAATGTTACTCAATCAAAGGTCCAACTGATCACCACGTCTGTATTGTAAATATGCAGTCACAAATAATCCTGCCAAAGTAATAGGAATTAGACCTAAGACGATTCCAAATAGAAAAACTTCAATCATTTCGGTTTGTTTGAGGGGATAAAAAAGGGGGGTAAGATCTATCCCTAAATATTAATCTGAATTATCCGTGAATCTCAATGACC